GATTTTCAAAAAAAAATGCTTCTTCCTATTCCTGGAAGAAAAGAAAGATTTCTTTACTTGATACAAATTTGACATAACAACATGATAAAGTTTTATTTTATTTCTATTTAATTATTTCATTTAGTAATTTAGTAGAATTATTATTAATTAATAATTTATTAATTAATTTTTATTTTGAATTATTATTTAGAATTAATTAATTATTGTAATTGAAATAAGGTTTTCATTATAACCATATATAGTGATATAGTGAAATGATATTCCAGGTTCTTTTAAAATAAAAGTAAAAGAATTTTTTTTCAATACCCACTCTTTGATTTCTATGTTCTTTATTTTTATTAGTTTTAGTTAAGAATTCGAGTGATTGGGCTGTCTATTGATTCTGAGAGGAAATGAAATATTCAAATGATTTTTCATCAAATGACTATTCATCTATTTATTTTGATGTAACTAGTGGAAGGAAAGATCTATGGAAAAATGGTGGTTCAATTTGATGTTTTCCAAGGGGAGGATAGAATCTAGGTGTCGGCTAAGTAAATCAATGGATAGTCTTGATCCTCTTGAGAATACCCGTGTAAGTGAACACCTCGTTCTAAATGATACAGAAAAAAACATTTTGAGTTGTAGTACTCGTGATAATAGGAATGTTGATCGTTTAGTCGGCGTGGGGGATATTCGGACTTTCAGCGCGAATGACACTTTTTTGGTTCGGGATAGTAATAATAGAGACAGTTATTCCATATATTTGGATATTGAAAATCAAGTTTTTGAGATTGACAATGATCATTTTTTTCTTAATGAATTAGAAAGTTCTTTTTATAGTTATTGGAATTCTAGTTATTTGAATAATGGACCTAGGAGTGCTGACTCCCGCTATGATCATTATATGTATGATACTAATTATAGTTGGAATAATTACATCAACAGTTGCATTGATAGTTATCTTCGTTCTCAAATCTGGATTGATAGTTATATTTTAAGTAGTAGTGAACATTATAATGAAAGTTACCTTTATAATCACATTTGTGATCAAAGCAGAAATTGTAGTGAAAATAAGAGTTCCGGTCTAAGAACTGGCACAAATAGTATCGATTTAACTCTAAGAGAAAGTTCTAATGATCTTGATGTAACTCAAAAATATAGGCATTTGTGGGTTCAATGTGAAATTTGTTATGGATTAAATTATAAGAAATTTTTGAAATCACGAATGGATATTTGTGAACAATGTGGATATCATTTGAAAATGAGTAGTTCAGATAGAATTGAACTTTTGATTGATCCAGGCACGTGGAATCCTATGGATGAAGACATGTTATCTCTGGATCCCATTGAATTTCATTCAGAGGAAGAACCCTATAAAGATCGTATTGATTCTTATCAAAAAAAGACAGGATTAACTGAGGCTATTCAAACAGGTATAGGCCAACTCAACGGCATTCCCGTAGCAATTGGGGTTATGGACTTTCAGTTTATGGGGGGTAGTATGGGATCCGTAGTAGGCGAGAAAATTACTCGTTTGATCGAGTATGCTGCCAATAAACTTTTACCTCTTATTCTAGTGTGTGCTTCTGGAGGAGCACGAATGCAAGAAGGAAGTTTGAGCTTGATGCAAATGGCTAAAATATCTTCTGCTTTATATGATTATCAATCGAATAAAAAGTTATTTTATATATCAATTCTTACATCTCCTACGACTGGCGGGGTGACTGCTAGTTTTGCTATGTTGGGAGATATCATTATTGTTGAACCGAACGCCTATATTGCATTTGCAGGTAAAAGAGTAATTGAACAAACATTGAATAAGACAGTACCTGAGGGTTCACAAGCGGCTGAATTTTTATTCCATAAGGGCTTATTCGATCTAATCGTACCACGTAATCTGTTAAAAAGTGTTCTAAATGAATTATTTCAGCTTCACGCGTTCTTTCCTTTGAATCATAACTCAAGTATAGCTTTAAGTTAATTAAATGAATTCCATTTTTGGGGTTCTAGTGAACAAGTATTTGTTTATCGATTTGTCAAAAAAAATTGGAAAAATCCAACGAATGGTTTTTTGTGACAATTAAGAAGAATTTGTAGAATTGTAGTAAAGAATCATGTAGATAATTGCTGATATTCTTGATTACTAAGTAGGAAATGAAACCTCTATCAACTAGCAACAAGCTAAAAGAACGAAATTATTTTTTCCGCGAAATTCAATTGGGTAATGAAAATAATAAATAAAAAATTTCATCTTATTTTCTTACCTTCGGATTATAACGAAATTTTCGGGAATTTACAATTTATTTGCATTTATAAGTGGAAGAAGCTCTTTATTATTTATTCCATTACTTTATTAAAATTAAAGTTATAAAACAAGAGTGGATTATCATTTATATCTATATATTTCATGTAGAAAATTGAATAAGTTCATTTAATTAGTTCTAGATTCCTTGCACTTTCATTCTATAATACTTATTTAATACTTAAACTTAGATTCACTTCGATATACTATAATTTATATTAGATATACTATAATACGAATTAGAATACGAATTCTAATAATTAGAAGATATCTTTCTCTTTTTAACAATAATAATATAGAATATAGTAAGTAAAAAGATTAATATAACAATAAATAACAGATACAAATATTCAATCGGGGGTGCCCAGCCTATGACAATTCTTAACAATTTACCCTCTATTTTTGTGCCTTTAGTAGGCTTAGTCTTTCCGGCAATTGCAATGGCTTCCTTATCTCTTCATGTTCAAAAAAACAAGATTTTTTAGATTCGATGAAAGAAAGTTTTACTTATTTTTTCAAGACCTATACTTGAATCATAACAGAAATATCCGTTTTAGCTATATATTTAGTATAATTATGGTATAAAAAAAAAAAATGACACCGATAAACGAAGGGTTTTTTATGCAGACGTGAATATGATATATTAATAAACGAGCCATTTGAAAATCAATATCAATCAAGATTGGAGTAGATGCCTGAAATAAACGCAAAGTAAAAGTATCCGTATGCGCGTAGATAGGGGATCGTACGAGAGTGCTTCATTTTAGTATTTTAGACTAACAAATTGGATGAATTCCTACCCAAAATGCACATCAGAATGGTGCGAGTTGATGAAAGTTACTTCGGAAACAAAAAAAGTAAAGTAAAATTTATGCGGGCTAGTCTCTCACTTCCAATAAAATGCAACCGGATCTAGTATGAGTTGGCGATCAGAACATATATGGATAGAACTTATAGTGGGGTCTCGAAAAACAAGTAATTTCTGTTGGGCTTTTATACTTTTTTTAGGTTCATTGGGGTTTTTATTGGTTGGAATTTCTAGTTATCTTGACAGAAATTTGATATCTTTATTTCCGTCTCAGGAAATCATTTTTTTTCCCCAAGGGATCGTGATGTCTTTTTATGGGATCGCTGGTCTATTTATTAGCTCTTATTTGTGGTGTACAATTTCATGGAATGTGGGTAGCGGTTATGATCGATTCGATAGAAAAGAAGGAATCGTGTGTATGTTTCGTTGGGGATTTCCTGGAAAAAATCGGCGCATCTTACTCCGATTTCTTATGAAAGATATTCAGTCTATCAGAATAGAAGTTCAAGAGGGTATTTATGCTCGGCGTGTTCTTTATATGGAAATCAGAGGCCAGGGGGTCATTCCTTTGATTCGTACTGATGAAAATTTGACTCCACGAGAAGTTGAGCAAAAAGCTGCGGAATTGGCTTCTTTTTTGCGCGTACCAATTGAAGTAGTTTGAAATGAACTGAAAACTGAAGAATAAACATTTGTCTTACCAGGAGGCCAGGAGTCCCTTCTTTTGCTTTTTTGTTTCTAGAGTATAACTTAACTGAAGTTTCTCCACAATACTTGATGAAGCAAAGAAGACGTATATTATATAATATACTAAACAATACAATGAAATATACTAAACAATACATTTTTTTTGTCAGTCATGTATTCTTTCGTTTTTTAGACTATGATTCTGTAATTTTTTCGAAATTCAAAGACTAACTAAACACTGGACTCATAAAAAAATAGATAATAAATTTAGATTTTAGAAGTTCGAGGTCTTGTAATAGAACTTATGCTGGAATAGTAGATCGTCTAGAGTCGACGAATGAGACGGGGTTCGGTCAAAATTTACAGACAAAAAAATGAAAAAAAAAAAGCATTCATTCCCCTTTTATATCTTACATCGATAGTATTTTTGCCCCGGTGGATCTCTTTTTCATTTAATAAAAGTCTGGAATCTTGGGTTACTAATTGGTGGAATACTAGTCAATCTGAAACTTTTTTAAGTGATATTCAAGAAAAGAGTATTCTAGCGAATTTCATAGAATTCGAGGAACTCTTCCTATTGGACGAAATGCTAAAGGAATACCCGGAAACACATTTACAAAGGTTTCGTATCGGAAGAATCCATAAAGAAACGATTCAATTGATCAAGATGTATAATGAAGATAGTATCCATATGATTTTGCACTTCTCGACAAATTTACTCTGTTTCGTTATTCTAAGTGGTTATTCTATTCTAGGTAATGAAGAACTTATTATTCTTAATTCTTGGGTTCAAGAATTCCTATATAATTTAAGCGACACAATAAAAGCCTTTTCTATCCTTTTATTAACCGACTTATGTATAGGATTCCACTCACCTCATGGTTGGGAACTAATGATTGGCTCTGTCTACAAAGATTTTGGATTTGCTCATAATGATCAAATTATATCTGGCCTTGTTTCCACTTTTCCAGTCATTTTGGATACAATTTTTAAATATTGGATCTTCCGTTATTTAAATCGTGTATCTCCATCACTTGTAGTAATTTATCATTCAATGAATAACTGAAAAATAATGATCCACCGACAAAATTTTTAGAAGGTTGGTTATTTTTTAACCACTTCAAATTTTACTTTTTTTATATTTTATACCTTTTGTATATACATCCACACATCCAAGAGATTCCAATTTTTACATTTTAGTAAAAATTTTTCAGTAAATAG